AAGAAGAATCTATTCGAGGAGGAAATGAGAGATCTTTTGTTCCACCACAGAGAATTGTTTGGTTCTTGCATCCCAAATAATTTCCCTGATACATCAGAACGATCATTTACGGGATTTAATGACAGATTCATTCTTTTCTTTTAACTATAGGGTCCTGGTCATTTGATTTGGTAATAAAGATAATAACGAATAGAAAGGAATTAATGACTTGGACTGAGTATTAACGGTCAATCTCCGGTAGAAGGTTCCGTCGGAACAATTATTTATTTCAGGTACCTCTTAAATAAAAAAAAAAAAAAAAGAGAGAAAATGTGGGGAGAAATGACAAGAAGATATTGGAACATGAATTTTGAAGAGATGATGAAAGCAGGAGTTCATTTTGGCCATGGTACTAGGAAATGGAATCCTAGAATGGCACCTTACATCTCTTCAAAGCGTAAAGGTATTCATATTACAAATCTTACTCGAACTGCTCGTTTTTTGTCAGAAGCCTGCGATTTAGTTTTTGATGCAGCAAGTATAGGAAAACACTTCTTAATAGTTGGTACCAAAAATAAAGCAGCCAATTTAGTAGCATCAGCTGCAATAAGGGCTCGGTGTCATTATGTTAATAAAAAATGGCTCGGTGGTATGTTAACGAATTGGTCCACTACAGAAATGAGACTTCATAGGTTCAGGAACTTGAGATCGGAACAAAATACGGGGAAACTCAACTGTCTCCCGAAAAGAGATGTAGCAATGTTGAAGAGGCAATTATCTCACTTGCAAACCTATCTGGGCGGGATCAAATATATGACGGGGTTACCCGATATTGTAATCATCGTTGATCAGCAAGAAGAATATACGGCTCTTCGAGAATGTCTCACTTTGGGGATTCCAACAATTTGTTTAATCGATACAAATTGTGACCCGGATCTCGCAAATATTCCGATTCCAGCGAACGATGACGCTATAGCTTCAATCCGATTGATTCTTAACAAATTAGTATCCGCAATTTGTGAGGGCGGTTCTAGCTATATAAGAAATTGTTGATTAATAATAGGATAAGTCAATGACTTTGGAAACTCCATAAATTGATTGAATCGGTTACTATCCCTGAGTCTCAAAAAAGAGATCAAAATCACTGGGGATATTATGTGATCACTTGGGATCCGAAATATACGATTGATTCAAAGTAGACGAGTTGAGAAAGAGATACGAGATGGCTGAATCAAAATAATTCCTTTTTAAGTTCTATTTATGTCAGAGGGCAATATGAATGTTTTACCCTGTTCCATCAACTCACTAAAAGTTTTATACGATATATCCGATGTGGAAGTAGGCCAACATTTTTATTGGCAAATAGGGGGTTTCCAAGTCCATGCCCAAGTACTTATCACTTCTTGGGTTGTAATTGCTATCTTATTAGGTTCAGCCACTATAGCTGTTCGGAATCCACAAACCATTCCAACCGACGGTCAGAATTTCTTCGAATATGTCCTCGAATTCATTCGAGACTTGAGCAAAACTCAGATTGGAGAAGAATATGGTCCTTGGGTTCCCTTTATTGGAACTATGTTCCTATTTATTTTTGTTTCTAACTGGTCAGGTGCCCTTTTACCCCGGAAAATCATACAGTTACCGCATGGAGAGTTAGCTGCACCCACGAATGATATAAATACTACTGTTGCTTTAGCTTTACCTACGTCAGTGGCATATTTCTATGCGGGTCTTACCAAAAAAGGATTGGGTTATTTCGGTAAATACATTCAACCAACTCCAATACTTTTACCAATTAACATCCTAGAAGATTTCACAAAACCCTTATCACTTAGTTTTCGACTTTTCGGGAATATATTAGCGGATGAATTAGTAGTTGTTGTTCTTGTTTCTTTAGTACCTTCGGTGGTTCCTATACCTGTCATGTTCCTTGGATTATTCACAAGCGGGATTCAGGCTCTTATTTTTGCAACTTTAGCCGCAGCTTATATAGGTGAATCCATGGAGGGTCATCATTGACTAGCTTCCGAAATGGTCTTAAAAAAAAGCTTATCCCAACTCATACCGGTATATACGATCTAGAATAGGAGCAAAAAAAAAAAAATGTATGATATTAGAGAATTCAAAAAAAAGTAAGGGGGGTCGAGCTGGGTATATGTAAGGGCTCTAAGCCAATCCCTGTATATGTTTCGAAGAATGATTCTAGAATCCGGTTCAATAGAAGGTACGGATGGTTTACATTATTAAAGAAACAATGTATATGTGATATTAGATATTCACTAGTTATATATGGGCTATCCATATATATTATTTCCCATCCCACTGAATTTAGAAGGATTCCAATGCAAGCCCTTCCGTTTTATCTGTGACTGTGGATTGAATGAATAAACAAATGAAGTCAAGCATGCATATAGAAGAGAAAGAGCGAAGAATTGAAAGAATGGAATGTTTCGGAACAAAGAAATGGAAGAACTGGAACCGTATAGATTTACAAAGACTCCACAGATAGGAACTAAAAACG